CTAACAACTGATTGCAGAGTTGAGCATTCGGACCTTTCAATTCATAGATGTGGATCTCGGACCTATGAATGGGAATATTCCCAATACTCACAAAGAAAAGGGGAAGTGACTTGGACAAAAAGGGAAGTGACTTGGACAAAAAGAAACGAAGTGACTTAGACAAATCTTGTTTGTCGATAGCCTCGGACCAATCAATCGAATATTGATTAATACGTAATCGATCGAACACTACTTGAAAACGGTTCTTCTGGTCAGAAATGAAATGTTCCAAATGTTCCTGGAAATTCTTGCTCCCATTGGACCATTTGTATCTATATGCATCAGGATCCCGATTCATGGATCTCTCGGTTCGAGAAATAAGAGGATCAAACCATTTCTTCTGATTAAAATTCGATAAATATTGGTTGATCATATATTTCATTATAGTTATATGATTCAGAGTCTCATTTCCTATTTGATCCCTTTGAATTTCATATTCGAAGTTGCGATCGGATCTATTCATTAAAAAGAATCGATTCGATACACTTCTTATGTACCCATAGGTGTTATATTGGATTTGCATCAGATTTCGGATCAATCTATATTGATTGACTGCCTCCATTGTGTTGTTGCTAGCAAATACCGCCGTTTTTATTTTTGGATCTTCCAAATCATTATCATTCCCGCAGTAGATACGGACCGAGTTTTTTCTGATCCTTCGATAAAAAGATTCATTCTCTTCATAAAAAAGAGGAGGTAGAATCAAAAAAGAAATCTTTTTTGATTCATCTCTGGAGTTGAATACCTTATTCAAGAATTTTTTTTGATCTAACCCGTAGGAATCAATAGAAAAGGCAAATCCCCTATGATACACCAGATCCGGCCCGGTTATTGATAGAGTGAATAGATCTGCCATTTCTTGAAATTTCTCTTCTGATTCAAAATCGTGGTGTAACGTGTATCCCCCCTTGTTCTGGCCATGGAATAGATGAAATAAATAAAAAAATGGATTTTTGTTCAAGAATGAAATCTTATTGGAACTGTCCGGTGCATCCTTCGGAACCATATCAGATCCCGGATCTGATGAAATAGGATGAATTGAGACGGTATTTTGTAAATACGTAATTATCTTGAATATATCAACCATTTCTTTATTTTCCGATCGCCTGGAAAGAACAAAAGAAACATCCTTTTTTTTATTCAAAAATTTCTGATCTCTAGTGGACCTCTCAGTAGGATTCGAACCCAGATGAAGTTCTGACCATCTGTCAGAGAAAAAAGAACGAATTGATCTTGTAGGATTCCCAAGAAATTCTTCGATTTCTTCCGGAAGCAGATGATTATTCATCTGCTTCTCACGTTCCGCGAATAGCCGGGACATTGAGGAAGATCCAAAAAGGCATTTCGGGAATCGATCTGATTCTATCTCTGTTCCTTCCGTTTGAAGAAAGGAAGGATCCCAAAGAATCGATCTTTCTTTTTGAATATTTGACAATGCATTCCGTACCTTGCTAAAAAACCGATCCTTGTTTACCAACCACACATTGTCTAACCAAATCAAATTCTCTCTCGATACGTTCCTCAAAAAATCCGATTCGTGCTGATTCTTTCCCCAACTAACGAAGAGATCTTGGTGGAATTGCCACATATGAAATTGAGCACAATTTTGCAAAGAAATACCCCACTTGTTTCTCGAGAAGAGATGGGAAACATGCTCAATATAATTTGATTGAATAGTTGCCTCAGCTCCTTGTTGTTTGAAGAACCCCCCCCCTTCAATTGGTCTTTTTTCACGAAAAGCGGACATGAGATAACAAATAAAGTCTTTCCCTAAGACTTCGAATAGCTGTCCCGAATTCAAGTTGAGTATGTTTCGCTTCTTCCTCGGAGAAAGACGATCAAACAATTCCCAATCATGGTCCTTGCGGATCAGATCATCCGTATAGGATAAAAAAAGAAACTCCAGATATTTGCTATCTCTCTCTTTGAATGAGATCTCAATTCCAGCTACGGTTTTATTAGATACCTTACAACTAGAATCCCTCTTTTTTCCGATCCGGTTCCTCCACCACCGCGAACCCCGGTTAGATTCAGGCATGATACACTTTTTATTTATTGGGAGAACCCAAGTACTCTCTTGCGGATCCACGAAACAACTCTCAGAACTATTTTTCCCTTTTGGAAGATACAGGGGCGAAACAATCAACCTATTGATATTGCAAGACCAAAAAGATTCTTCCAATGTCTCATTTCTGGGTCCAATGGAATTCATAGGTATAGGAAGAAGCCCCATCAAATAGAGATTTTTTCTTTCGACAATCTTTCGATTGTTAATACGAGATATAAGGACCGCTACTACAAGCAGTACTATACCTTTGATCGTGAAATATCGATTGCTTCTTGAACCCTGTGAATCACGTGAAAATAAGATACTCCAAATTCGGGGGTCAAAGAGTTTCATAAAACGTTCTTGGTGGAAAAGAATGTGAGTGAAAGATCCCACTGAATTGAATTTGGTCCATGAATCTAAGAAATAGTGAGAATTCTTGATCTCTCTCAATATCTCTCTCAATTCGAAGATCCAGGATTTAAATTGATGTCCTCTCATTGATTCCTCCTAAAGATTTCATTTCAATTGGAATTTGGTTATTCACGATGTACGATGATCCCTGTTAAGCATCCATGGCTGAATGGTTAAAGCGCCCAACTCATAATTGGCAAATTCGTAGGTTCAATTCCTGCTGGATGCACGCCAATGGGAACGTTCAATAAGTCTATTAGAATTGGCTCTGTATCAATGGAATCTCATCATCCATACATACCGAATTGGTAATTGGTATGGTATATTCATACCATAACATATGAACAGTAAGAACTAGAATTCTTATCGATACTGGAACTCATAGGGAAGAAAATGGATTTATGGATGGAATCAAATATGCAGTATTTACAGAAAAAAGTATTCGGTTATTGGGGAACAATCAATATACTTCTAATGTCGAATCAGGATCAACTAGGACAGAAATAAAACATTGGGTCGAACTCTTCTTTGGCGTCAAGGTAATAGCTATAAATAGTCATCGAGTCCCCGGAAAGGGTAGAAGAATGGGACCTATTATGGGACATACAATGCATTACAAACGTATGATCATTACGCTTCAACCGGGTTATTCTATTCCACCTCTTATAGAGAAAAGAACTTAAAGCAAAATACTTAATAACACGGCAATACATTTATACAAAACTTCTACCCCGAGCACACGCAATGGAGCCATAGACAGTCAAGTAAAATCCAATCCACGAAATAATTTGATCCATGGACAGCGTCGTTGTAGTAAAGGTCGTAATGCCAGAGGAATCATTACCGCAGGGCATAGAGGGGGAGGTCATAAGCGTCTATACCGAAAAATAGATTTTCGACGGAATGAAAAAGACATATCTGGTAGAATCGTAACCATAGAATACGACCCTAATCGAAATGCACACATTTGTCTCATACACTATGGGGATGGTGAGAAGAGATATATTTTACATCCCAGAGGGGCTATAATTGGAGATACCATTGTTTCTGGTACAGAAGTTCCTATATCAATGGGAAATGCCCTACCTTTGAGTGCGGTTTGAACTATTGATTTACGTAATTGGAAGTAACCAATTAGGTTTACGACGAAACCTAGAAATCGATCACTGATCCCTCTACGGGAGAAACCTCAGCAGAAAACTGTTGAGTAACGGCAGCAAGTGATTGAGTTCAGTAGTTCCTCATAGAAAATTATTGACTCTAGAGATATGGTAATATGGAGAAGACAAAATTGTTTGAAGCACGCACAGAACCGGAAGCACCCCTTGTTTCAAAGAGAGGAGGACGGGTTATTCACATTTAATTTGATGGTCAGAGGCGAATTAAAAGCTAAACAGTGGTAATTATAAAGATCCCCGGGGAAAAATAGAGATGTCTCCTACGTTACCCATAATATGTGGAAGTATCGACGTAATTTCATAGAGTCATTCGGTCTGAATGCTACATGAAGAACATAAGCCAGATGACGGAACGGGGAGACCTAGGATGTAGAAGATCATAACATGAGTGATTCGGCAGATTTGGATTCCTAATATATCCACTCATGTGGTACTTCATCATATGATTCATATAAGATCCATCTGTCTAGATATCATCATATACATCTAGAAAGCCGTATGCTTTGGAAGAAGCTTGTACAGTTTGGGAAGGGGTTTTTATTGATAAAAAGAAGAATCTACTTCAACCGATATGCCCTTAGGCACGGCCATACATAACATAGAAATCACACTTGGAAAGGGTGGACAATTAGCTAGAGCGGCAGGTGCTGTAGCAAAACTGATTGCAAAAGAGGGTAAATCGGCCACATTAAGATTACCATCTGGGGAGGTCCGTTTGATATCCAAAAACTGCTTAGCAACAGTCGGACAAGTGGGTAATGTTGGGGTGAACCAAAAAAGTTTGGGTAGAGCCGGATCTAAGCGTTGGCTAGGTAAGCGTCCTGTAGTAAGAGGAGTAGTTATGAACCCTGTAGACCATCCCCATGGGGGCGGTGAAGGGAGAGCCCCAATTGGTAGAAAAAAACCCACAACTCCTTGGGGTTATCCTGCGCTTGGAAGAAGAAGTAGGAAAAGGAAAAAATATAGTGATAGTTTTATTCTTCGTCGCCGTAAATAAATAGGAATATAGAAAATCGAATTTTTAGAATTTGAAATCATGTGATGGGCGAACGACGGGAATTGAACCCGCGCGTGGTGGATTCACAATCCACTGCCTTGATCCACTTGGCTACATCCGCCCCTTATCTAGCTAAAGGATTTTATTTTTCCATATTGTATTTATTCTTACCTTCATACTTAGATCAATATATTGGGCATAGAATGCCAATTTTTAAAATGTAATAGTAATATAAGGAGTAATCCGCTGTGACACGTTCAATAAAAAAAAATCCTTTTGTAGCTAATGATTTATCGGAAAAAATTGAAAAACTAAATATAAGGGAGGAGAAAGAAATAATAGTAACTTGGTCTAGGGCATCTACCATTATACCCACAATGATTGGCCATACAATTGCTATTCATAATGGAAAGGAACATTTACCCATTTATATAACAGATCGTATGGTGGGTCATAAATTGGGAGAATTCGTGCCTACTCTCACTTTCGCAAGACATGCAAAAACCGATAATAAATCTCGTCGTTAATTTCTTTTTTTTAGTAAAATAGGCAGTTTTTATTCATTTAGTGGGGGATAACCTTAATGATAAATAGAAAGAACTCGCGTTGGAGTACAGAAATTAAAGCTTTAGCTCAACATAAACATATATGTATGTCTGTTTTCAAAGCACGAAGAGTAATTGATCAGATTCGCGGACGTTCCTATGAAGAAGCACTTATGATACTAGAACTTATGCCTTATCGAGCATCTTATCCCATTTTAAAATTAGTTTATTCCGCAGCAGCAAATGCAAGTAATAACATGGGCTTAAACAAAGCTTATTTATTTATTAGTGAAGCTGAAGTCAACGCAGGTACTATTGTGAAAAAGTTAAGACCCCGGGCTCGAGGACGTAGTTATCCGATAAAAAGACCTACTTGTCATATAACAATTGTAGTGAGGGATAAATCTAAATTATTTAGAGATAATATAAAAATATGGGACAAAAAATAAATCCACTTGGTTTCAGACTTGGTACAACCCAAAGTCATCATTCCTTTTGGTTCGCACAACCACAAAATTATTCCGCAGGTGTACAGGAAGATGAAAAAATACGGAATTGTATCAAGGATTATGTACAAAAAAATAAGAGAACGTCCTCAGGTTTCGAAGGAATTGCACGTATACAAATAAAAAAAAGAATCGATTTGATCCAAGTCATAATCCATATTGGATTCCCTAATTTATTAATAGAGGGCCGAACACGAGGAATCGAAGAATTACAGATGAATGTACAAAAGGATTTTCATTCTGTAAACCGTAAACTTAACATTGCTATAACAAGAGTTGAAAACCCTTATGGACAACCTAATATTCTTGCAGAATATATAGCTTTACAATTAAAAAATAGAGTTTCATTTCGAAAGGCAATGAAAAAAGCTATTGAATTAACTGAACAAACGGATACAAAGGGAATTCAAGTACAAATTGCCGGGCGTATTGACGGAAAAGAAATTGCACGCGTCGAATGGATTAGAGAAGGCAGGGTTCCTCTACAAACAATTAGTGCTAAAATTGATCATTGTTCCTATACAACTCGAACTATCTATGGAGTATTAGGCATAAAAATTTGGATATTTGTAGACGATAAATAATGTATCTTTATTTGTCTTGCCGTTCTGTCCAGCGATAGAACAAACGAAAAAGACATGACAAATTTCATTCTTTATTCCATTAAATCAAACAAAACCAAGCAATTCAAATTCTATATTCTATAAGATTGAATAAAAATTAGATTGACCATTTAGTATAAATGCTATGCTTAGTGTGTGACTCGTTAGTTTTTTAGAGTTTAGAGTGTAGTTGGATTAAAAAATTTTGACCAACCCTTACTATGAGCTTACTAACTATATAAACTTATAACCAACTTATAGCTTCGTATTGTCGAGATTCCAATAAACAGTCACTATATGACTGAATCAATCATATAGTTGTAGCAACTGAAATTTTTTAAAGGTTGCGAAGCAAAAATAAAGGGATGTGGATAAATGGAAGGATGATAGAAAGAGAGAATAAAAGTATCAATGATATATTATTCCAATATGTATGGTCTATGAATTATCTCACAAAGGCAGTGTGATAAAGCATCAATACTGATATAATATCAATAATTTTTAATTATTGATAAAGAGCCTTGGGTTAATAGAAACTAAGAAAATTGACTCAGGAACAAATTTTGTTGGGGCTCCATTGCGAAGTTTGGGCCTAACCATTAACGAAGAGGCTATAGGAACGACAGAACCCATGATTGCATAAGATTCCATTGAAAACAAATGAATCCTAATGATTCATTGGGGGGGATGGCGGAACGAACCAAGAACAAATTTATTTATTCTAAAAGTAAAAGGTCTGACCCGACGAATAAAGCACGAAAGAGTTAATATTCGCCCGCGAAACCCGTAGTAATATTAATGAATCATTTCATTCGCGAGGAGCCGGATGAGAAGAAACTCTCATGTCCGGTTCTGCAGTAGAGATGGAATTTAATTAATAAAGAACCATCAACTATAACCCCAAAAGAACAAAATTTCGTAAACAACATAGAGGAAGAATGAAGGGAATATCTTTTCGAGGCAATCATATTTGTTTCGGCGGATACGCTCTTCAAGCACTTGAACCCGCTTGGATCACGGCTAGACAGATAGAAGCAGGACGAAGAGCAATGACACGATATGCGCGTCGTGGCGGAAAAATATGGGTACGTATATTTCCCGACAAACCTGTTACAGTAAGACCCGCAGAAACACGTATGGGTTCGGGGAAGGGGGCCCCCGAATATTGGGTATCCGTTGTTAAACCGGGTCGAATACTTTATGAAATGGGCGGAGTATCAGAAACTGTAGCCAGAGCAGCTATTAAAATAGCTGCGCGTAAGATGCCTATACGAACTCAATTCGTTATTGAGGGATAGGGATGCATAAATAAAAAGAAAGGCGATGATTAAAAAATATAGGTTTATTTTTTTTTTAGACAGACAATATTTCTTTTTATTTTTTTTTTTCTTTTGCAACGAAATAACAGATTAAAATAAAAATGATATGATTCAACCTCAGACTCTTTTGAATGTAGCGGATAATAGTGGAGCTCGAAAATTGATGTGTATTCGAATCTTAGGAGCTGGTAACCAACGATATGCTCATATTGGTGACGTTGTTGTTGCCGTAATCAAAGAAGCAGTACCAAATATGCCTTTAGAAAGATCAGAAGTTATTAGGGCTGTAATTGTGCGTACATGTAAAGAACTCAAACGTGACAACGGCATAATAATACGATATGATGACAATGCCGCGGTTGTTATTGATCAAGAAGGAAATCCAAAAGGAACTCGAGTTTTTGGTGCAATCGCTCGGGAATTGAGACAGTTGAACTTTACTAAAATAGTTTCATTAGCTCCTGAGGTATTATAAATACTAATAGTATATTTAACTATGATATAGCGGGGTATCCGAGAGGGGTCAAGTCAATTAGTAGATTGTGTATCACGCATATATTTTTAATTAATATAAAATATATATTGAATTTTTTATTATAAAAAAAAAAAATTCAATAAAAAACATGTTGATTATATCAAAATTAGGGGGTACCAATAATTATAGTTCACCATGGGTAAGGATACTATTGCCGATATAATAACTTCTATAAGAAATGCTGACATGGATAAAAAAAGAACGGTTCGAATAGCATCTACTAATATTACCGAAAACATTGTGAAAATACTTCTACGAGAAGGTTTTATCGAAAACGTTCGTAAACATCAGGAAAGTAACAAATGTTTCTTGGTTTTAACCCTACGACATAGAAGGACTCGAAAGGGAATATATCGAACTATTTTAAAACGTATCAGCCGACCAGGTCTACGAATCTATTCCAACTATCAACGAATTCCTAAAATTTTAGGTGGAATGGGGATTGCAATTCTTTCTACTTCTCGAGGTATAATGACAGATCGAGAAGCTCGACTAGAAAAAATTGGGGGAGAAATTTTGTGTTATATATGGTGATCTTACACCCCTTCCTCCTGTTATCTTAATTTTCTCTCTAACTTACGGGAGACGTATAATTTATAGAATTCGCAACAAGGATTCGAACTTTTAGTTGATTTTTTAAACATTACTTTCGTGAGGATATAATTTGAAATTAATAATTTGAAATTAACAAAAAGAAATAAACTTATTTTCCAAGGAATAAATTTAGAATTAAAGTAAGGAATAATAAATATGAAAATAAGGGCTTCTGTTCGTAAAATTTGTGAAAAATGTCGACTTATCCGTAGGCGTGGACGGATTATAGTGATTTGTTCCAATCCGAGACATAAACAGAGACAAGGGTAATCTTTCTAAACTAAATATCTTTCTAAACTAAATAAAGAACTTTCTAAAATAAAAAGAAGGACCCGTGTAAGTGTAAAAGAATCTGTTTTAACATGAGATGGATATCTCCGTATCTTTCCGTATATTTCTGACTCATATTTATGAGATGATAAAATATGACAAAACCTATCCCAAGAATTAGTTCGCGTAAGAATGGGCGTATTAGTTCGCGTAAGAATGGACGTAAAATACCAAAAGGTGTTATTCATGTTCAAGCAAGTTTCAACAATACCATTGTAACTGTTACAGATGTACGAGGGCGGGTAGTTTCTTGGGCCTCCGCGGGTACTTCTGGATTCAAAGGCACAAAAAGAGGGACACCTTATGCGGCTCAAGCAGCAGCTATAAATGCTATTCGTACAGTAGTTGATCAGGGCATGCAACGAGCAGAAGTTATGATAAAAGGACCCGGTCTTGGAAGAGATGCAGCATTACGAGCCATCCGTAGAAGTGGTCTACTATTAAGTTTCGTGCGCGATGTAACACCTATGCCACATAATGGATGTCGACCTCCTAAAAAAAGACGTGTGTAGGAATAAGAATTAAATGGATTTCAAGAGAAATAAATAATTCAATAATCTGATTAAATAACAATATTTAGTATGGTTCGAGAGGAAGTAGGAGGGTCCACTCGAACATTACAGTGGAAGTGTGTTGAATCAAGAATAGATAGTAAGCGTCTTTATTATGGTCGTTTCATTCTGTCCCCGCTTATAAAAGGTCAAGCCGATACCATAGGTATCGCCATGCGAAGGGCTTTACTTGGAGAAATAGAAGGAACATGTATCACACGTGCAAAATCTGAGAAGGTAACACATGAATATTCGACAATAGTAGGTATTAAAGAATCAGTCCACGAAATCTTAATAAATTTGAAAGAAATTGTATTGAGAAGTAACCTATATGGAATTAGAGACGCATCTATTTGCGTCAGAGGTCCTAGACACGTAACCGCTCAAGATATCATCTCACCACTTTCTGTAGAAATAGTTGACACGACACAGCATATAGCTAACCTTACGGAACCAATTGATTTGTGTATTAAATTACAAATTAATAGGAATCGCGGATATCGTATGAAACCCACAAATAACTCTCAAGATGGAAGTTACCCTATAGATGCTGTATTCATGCCTGTTCGAAATGCAAATCATAGTATTCATTCTTATGGGGATGGGAATGAAAAACAAGAGATACTTTTTCTAGAAATATGGACGAATGGGAGTTTAACTCCTAAGGAAGCACTTTATGAAGCTTCTCGTAATTTGATTGATTTATTTATTCTTTTTCTACATACAGAGGAAGAGGGCATTAATTTCACAGAAAATAAAAACCGGTTTACTTTACCCCCTTTTACCTTTCAAGATAGATTAACTAATTTTAATAAAAACAAAAAAAGAATTCCATTGAAATGTATTTTTATTGACCAATTAGAATTGCCTTCCAGGACCTATAATTGTCTCAAAAGGTCCAATATACATACATTATTGGACCTTTTGAGTAATAGTCAAGAAGACCTTATGAGAATTGAATATTTTCGCATAGAAGATGTAAAACAAATATTAGACACCCTACAAAAGCATTTCGCAATCGATTTACCTAATAAAAAATTTTTATTTTAAATTTGAAATCTATTATAGATTATATATCTTTTTATTTGCTTCTTCTTTCTTTTTAGATTAGAAAGAAGATGCAAATAAAAAGATATATAAAGAAAATCTCAATCAAAATTAGAAATTTAGTTTTTAATCTTCAGCACGATCCGTACTCAGCTCAGAATGGAGTATAATCTAATTAATGTATCTAAGGAATAGTCTTGCTTCAAAGTCAATCTTCCCTAGATACTTAATACTTATACACTTATACACGGTATTTCAAAGTTGAATCCATTTGAATTTAAAAAAGACCTAAAGTTAGGGATTTATCAATAGGTAATGTTGCTCCAATACCTAACCAAAGAGCTACTACGGTACCGATCAAAAAGACTGTTGTAGCTACTGGACGACGAAATGGATTTTGGAATTTATTGACATTCTCCAAAAAGGGTACTGTCAATAATCCCGTTGGTACTGAAACCATTAAAAGAACACCCAATAACTTATTGGGTACTGTACGGAGTATTTGAAATACGGGAAAGAAGTACCATTCAGGTAATATTTCCAAAGGAGTCGCAAATGGATCCGCCGGTTCACCAATCATTGACGGTTCTAAAACCGCTAAGCCCACGTTACACGCAATAGTACCTAGAATTACTACCGGAAAAATATATAAAAGATCATTGGGCCATGCGGGTTCTCCATAATAATTATGCCCCATCCCTTTAGCCAATTTAGCTCTTAATACAGGATCATTCAAATCAGGTTTTTTTGTTATTGGGATAGGTGAATTCTTAATTCTTAGGAATCCATCCTCCGAAGGAACCGGACATGATAATTTTTAATCATCCGGCTCGAGCAAGAATCAAATAGAAGTAGATCCGTATAAAAAATATATATTTCACACATATCCGCGCTATATTATATAGCTATATATTAATATATAATGACTCAATGTAAGAAATACCTAGTTATGACTCAATGTAAGAAATACCTAGTTCAATTTTCCGAAGTTGCAATTATTCATTGCAAAGAATTAAATTCTTACGGATAAATGCTCAATATCCAAGTAGGCTTACAAATTTGATCATGATCAAGTGCTTTTTGGATTGTCTCATGTCTTTTGATTGATGTTTATCCCCACAACATCTCGATTTTCTTAAATACAAACAAAGTATTTACTTGTTACTAATAAAGTATAGCCTCCATTCTTCCGTAGATCCCTTATTTCACTCCGATAGTATCATAGATCTGGATCAACGCGGAGGAAATGAATGCATTTCTATACTATAAATAAAATTCAAATAAATAAGTGGAATAGATACAACATTGGGTCGTGCCACATTATTTATTCTATGCTTCTATTCTACGGGATCTTGCGGAGCCTGCTCATACATGACATGATTCGGGTATGATCATAGAAAAAATTCTCCTCAAGTGAACCGGCATATCCCTACTTATAGTTATAGTAGGGGGACTTACGTGGTGGTTGGATGCGGAGACACATTTTATTTGGTTGTGAATTCCAACGTGGCAGATAAAATCATATATCTGCATGGCCCAATCAATAGTTCAAGTCACACACTCCCATAATCCATCTTCTCTTTAGAGAATCCACTTCAACTATTTGGTATCAAATAAGGAATACAATACTTCAGAGTTGAAGAGAGGTATCCAAAAAACATGTCTTATTTTTAAATAATCCATATTTGTAGCAATGAAATACAAGACTATTTTTTCTTCCTCCCCGAAATGATATATGATCAAAATTTAGATGATCTATCTTCTCTATAAAGGACCTGAAATACCTTGCTTACGTATCATTGGGAAGTGCATTAACATAAATACGGCAGTAAGAAGAGGCAATACAAAAGTGTGTAAACTATAAAAACGAGTCAAAGTGGATTGACCCACACTAGCACTTCCGCGTAATAGCTCCACCAAAGGTGATCCTATTACAGGAATCGCGTCAGGTACTCCTGTCACAATTTTTACTGCCCAATAACCTATTTGGTCCCGAGGTAAAGAATAACCAGTTACACCAAAAGACGCAGTCAATACGGCCAGAATCACACCTGTAACCCAAGTTAATTCGCGGGGTTTTTTAAATCCCCCTGTGAGATACACACGAAATACATGCAAAATCATCATTAGAACCATCATACTTGCTGACCATCGATGAACTGATCGGATTAACCAACCAAAGTTAGCCTCAGTCATTATGTATTGAACAGAGGAAAAAGCCTCTGTAACGGTTGGACGATAATAAAAAGTCATAGCAAAACCCGTAGCTACTTGTACTAAAAAACAAGTAAGTGTGATCCCCCCTAGACAATAAAATATGTTGACATGAGGAGGAACATATTTACTAGTTATATCATCTGCAATCGCCTGAATCTCGAGACGTTCTTCGAACCAATCATATACTTTATTGGGATAGGTAACAGACCCCCCCTGAGAACCGTATATGAGAATTTCACCTCGTACGGCTCAAGCAGAAACAACACAAATCAAATACAGATTTTAACGGATATGTATAATATAAAGTTAAAATAAGCCACTTGATTCAATTTGCCCCAAAGATACGAAATAACAAAAATCCGGAATCTCTTCTTTGTGATGATAATGCCAAAAATATCAAGTTGGCTCCCCTGTTCTTTTTTTTTTTTTTTTATGTTAATTGTTAAATTAAAATAAAGGCCTCTTGAATCTTCTCTTTCCTATTATTTTTGTTTTTTGCGTAATAATGTAATAATGCGGATTGACTCTTGTTTTACTAGTTATTGATAGGAATTCCCTTGTTGAGACCCTGTGAATCAATTGAAACCTCAGATTCATACTAAGAACCACGATGATTTAATAAAACCCGCGCTAAACGCAAAGGTTCTCTGAGTAAGAACCATTTGATCATCACTTATCCAATTTCAATGAATGCATGTAATTAATAACTCAACAAAATCTAAAAAAAGGATGTTCGTCAACCCAATTCAGTCTGAAGGAAGAAAAAGCGTTTGATTTAGAAAATACCTAATTTGCATTTTTTTGAGTCCGGTCGCGAGGTCTGACTGAATAGTAGGTATGAATCATAGTTCAAATATTTCTTTTCTTGATCTATTCTATAATATTTATATTTCGTGCTCCAGATACTAGAATAAATATCCAACGAGGTAGAATCATCTTGATAGAGATGACAGACTATTCTCTGTATTATCAATAGGATCAATTGTAACAAGTCACACACTCATATTCCGGAAATACCGAAACAAAAAAATTCCACGGTCGAACTACCAGAATGGTCTAGAAATCTGAGTCTTAAGTACTTTTTTTTATTGAAAACCTAGAACTAAGACTTTATATATAGTCCTTAGGAACCTAATTCATCGAAATTCCATCCAGTAAAACAGATGAATTATAAATTTCCAAAATGATAGATAGAAATATCGCAAACAAAGCCATTGCGACTCCCATAAGGGGTGTAGTCCCCCAACCCGGAGCTACTTTACCATATTCCGAATTCAATGGTTTCAATAAATTTCCTACATTAGTTTGTCGTGGCCGAGATTTAGAACTCTCCTCAACGGTTTGTGTAGCCATAAATCTTATTTAATGATTGGTTAAGATCTGTTGACTTTGTATACCTTTTCGTTGTAGTTGTAAATAAACGATCTTATTGTAGATCCATTGTGATCCTTAAATTATCTAGAAATGGAAACAGCAACCCTAGTCGCCATCTTCATATCTGGTTTACTTGTAAGCTTTACTGGGTACGCCTTATATACCGCTTTTGGGCAACCCTCTCAACAATTAAGAGATCCATTCGAAGAACACGGGGACTAATTTAAATAATGAGCCTACCAATGGTGGGCTCCTTACTTAAAACTTAAAATTGAGATGATGAAAAATAATTTCATTTTTTAGTCGGAACCTTAGGTGGTTCTCGAAAAAAGATAGCGAAAAAAATTATCCCTAAAGTCGAGACTAAGAGGAATGTATAAACCAATGCTTCCATAGATTCGATCGTGGTTTACAATTATAGCTTCCACACCTATTAATTTGAGATCATTTACTATAAGGGAAAGAGGGAAAAAATAAAAGAAAAAATGGCAATCAATCAAGTCAAAATTTTCTGGTACCTTAACCTTATGTCATCAAATAAAAAAAGTAGAGGCGAAAGATACCAGAGTAATATTTTATTAGACTACTTGTCTTTTTGTAGTTGGATCTCCAAGCTTTTGGAATGCTCCAAATTCTACTTGAGTATCCAAATCCGGATCAATACCAGCAAAAACATCTCTGAACAAGGTTCTAGCGCCATGCCAAATATGTCCGAAAAAGAAGAGTAAAGCAAATGTAGCATGCCCAAAAGTGAACCAACCCCTTGGACTGCTCCGAAAAACACCATCAGATTTCAAAGTAGCTCGGTCTAATTCAAAAATTTCACCTAATTGGGCGCGTCTAGCATATTTTTTCACAGTAGCAGGATCGCTATAACTGACTCCATTGAGTTCGCCACCATAGAACTCGACAGTTACACCTACTTGTTCGACACTATACTTTGATTCCGCCCTTCTAAAAGGAACATCGGCTCTCACAATTCCGTCTCCGTCTACCAAAACTACGGGGAATGTTTCAAAAAAAGTGGGCATACGACGTACAAAAAGCTCGTGGCCTTCTTTATCTCTAAAGATGGGGTGTCCTAACCATCCAACAGCTATTCCATCCCCGCTGTCCATTGAGCCTGCTCTGAATAATCCCCCTTTTGCCGGATTATTACCAATGTAATCATAAAAAGCTAATTTTTCGGGGATTTTAGACCAAGCTTCCGAAAAACTAAGATTTTCTGCTAGTCCCGTGCCAACTCTTCGATATATTTCTTGCTGGAAGTATCCCTGATCCCACTGATAACGAGTGGGGCCAAATAATTCGATTGGGGTAGTTGCTGAACCATACCACATAGTTCCAGCAACAACGAAAGCTGCGAAAAAAACAGCAGCGATACTGCTAGAAAGTACAGTTTCAATATTGCCCATACGTAATCCTTTGTATAGACGTTGAGGCGGACGGACACTAAGATGAAATAGACCCGCTAATATGCCCAATGTACCCGCTGCAATATGATGAGAGGCTATTCCTCCCGGAACAAAGGGATCAAAACCTTCCGCGCCCCACGCTGGATTTACAGATTGTACTTTTCCAGTTAGCCCATAAGGATCGGACACCCATATTCCAGGACCATACAAGCCTGTTACATGAAATGCACCAAAGCCAAAGCAAGCCAACCCTGAGAGAAATAAATGAATTCCAAAGATCTTGGGCAAATCCAAAGAAGGTTTTCCCGTACGTTCATCAGAGAATATTTCTAGGTCCCAATATACCCAATGCCAGATAGCTGCCAAGAAGCACAAGCCAGAAAACACAATATGTGCCCCTGCCACACCTTCGTAACTCCAAATACCCGGATTCGTTATAGTTCCTCCTGAAATACTCCACCCACCCCATGAATTGGTTATTCCTAAACGAGTCATGAAGGGTATAACAAACATACCCTGTCTCCACATTGGATCAAGAACCGGGTCAGAAGGATCAAAAACTGCTAATTCGTATAGAGCCATCGAGCCGGCCCAACCAGAAACTAGAGCCGTATGCATTATATGGACAGAAAGCAACCGGCCGGGATCATTCAATACGACAGTATGAACACGATACCAAGGCAAACCCATGGAAATACCCCTTTTTATCAAATATCAAAGAAAAATGACACTATGTAACTTTATCGCATTGGAAAAGACTATCACTATGTATGTTATGTACCTAACCTTTCAGTATATTTTGTATAAGAAAGAAAGGGTTAAGATTTATTTCGTTTCGTTGAAAATAATGGAACAATTTTGTTTGTAAGAACAAAGAGAAGCAGATCTATTCTATACCCGATAAGTACCAATACGCAATGGGGCTTGGCCCCCTTTTTGGAGTTTTTGGAGAATGAATGCATAGATACTTGTTTATCATTCAAATGATCGACCTGTTCGTGAAAATGTGTTCTTTATTCATATAGAATAAAAAAAAAAAAAAAAATGAAGACAATATTGGTACGTTTCCATATTAAAGTGAAGTATAGTACTTAACTTTTTATTTAATTTAATGCCCGTTGGTGTTCCAAAAGTCCCTTTTCGGAGTCCTGGAGAGGAAGATGCAGTTTGGGTTGACGTATAGTGCGGCTTGTCAGATATATTAGGTCATATGGGGTTTACCCGTTCTCTTCACCGATCGAGATATCCTCCGTTTCGCCCAAGAAATTTTGATTGAACCATCAATTATTCGGAGCGTGAAGTGCAATTAGATCGATTTATATTGGGGATCAATACTATAAAGAATTTATGGTTAACTTGGAACGATAAAATAAAGTATCCAGGCTCCGTTCAGAAAATATCAAATTGGTAATATATTATGATTACTATATTGTATCATAAACATTCTTTATTTAAATTTATGCTGTCTATATATTAATATTAGTAGGAATGATCTCAAACTGCCATTCAATGGCATAGAATAAAATATATAATAAATACATGAATACATGTAATAGTTTGAGGGAAAGCATGAAAATTGATTTTGAAAAAAAAAAAGAAGCGGTACTGAGATAATTTGCCCTATATGTGCAAATATAATTCGGACAGATCTTTACCCGGAGTAGAACACCAACCTAAAAGAATTGAAAGGGCCCATTCAGGAACAAGAAAATCACATCGTGATTTGAATCTCGATGAAATAATACATCAATGAGAGGTTAGTTTAATAAATTCAATAATTTTTTTTTTATAAGGAAGAGAAAGGGAACCAAAACTCATGTTTTTTTGAAAAAAAAAAATCACATAAAGCCCTTCTTTATAAAAATAAAAAACCTGTTACAAAAAAGAAATTAAGACTAGAATTGATACATTGATTGATTTTTTCGTAATTTAATTTTAGGAACCGTATGCATCCAAAGGTGCACGTACGGTTCCTAAGGGATACTATTTTATTTTGTCCTAATCAACCGACTTTATCGAGAAAGATTACTTTTTTTAGGCCAAGAAGTTGATAGCGAGATCTCAAATCAACTTGTGGGTCTCATGGTATATCTCAGTATAGAAGATAATACTAGGGATTTTTATTTGTTTATAAACTCTCCCGGTGGATGGGTAATACCAGGAATAGCCATTTATGATACTATGCAATTTGTGCCACCCGATGTACATACAATATGCATGGGATTAGCTGCTTCAATGGGATCTTTCATTCTGGTTGGAGGAGAAATTACCAAACGTTTAGCATTCCCTCACGCTTGGCGCCAATGAGTTTTTATTGAAAAAAAAAAGACTATGCCTTCGCCATATCAAAATATCAAATATAAATAATAGAATTAGGAAAAATTTAAGTAATAATAGCATGGCACTTTGAGTTCGATATGAACAAACCATTATTGTTTTTTTATAACATGAGATTTTATATCGAGATAGTAGTATGAAATAACCTTAACCTTTATTTCCGATTTGATCTTATGTGTCGAGAGGACATTTTAGCGTCACAAATCTTTTTTGTCATATCAGAAAGACACTTTGGGATTGCCAAATCACGGACGAGATAAATATATAAATATCTAATATAATATAAAGCAACAGAACCATCGTAGTATTTTTTGACTCTTATGAAAAGAAGGATGGTAAATGGATTATTCAACGATCTGACTGGATTGGATAAGATTCTATTTCTTCCCTTATTCTTCTTCTATGGCTATGGCTATGGAATGGAAGTGGGTAATAAATTCCATTACAGAGCCGTATGCAATGCACAAAAAGTGCCTGTACGGTTGTTCAATTCTATTTTTTTATTCCTTTAATTTCATAATACGAGATAGAAGAACCATTCATGATGTTATATCAATATCATCAGGGTTATGATTCACCAACCTGCTAGTTCTTTTTATGAGGCACAGGCAGGAGAATTTATCCTGGAAGCGGAAGAACTGCTGAAACTTCGCGAAACCCTCACTAAAGTTTATGTACAAAGAACGGGCAACCCTTTGTGGGTTGTATCCGAAGATATGGAAAGAGATGTTTTTATGTCGGCAACAGAAGCCCAAGCCTATGGCATTGTTGATCTTGTAGCGGTTGAAAATGAAAATACTTCGGATTTCGTGTAAATCCATGATCCCATTTTATTTTCAACCACCATTTAAATTTTTCATGATTTGATATTGAATCGAAATAATTCATAATCATCAATCATAAATAAGGTTAAGATAGATCTAAACCAACCCATTCTATAATATAATTATATATATCCGACATGCCAACTATTAAACAACTTATTAGAAATACAAGACAGCCAATAAGAAATGTCACGAAATCTCCCGCTCTTCGAGGATGTCCTCAGCGTCGAGGAACATGTACTAGGGTGTATGTGCGACTCGTTCAGATCATGAGCTTGAGCAAATGAGACAGTATCAATGATTATACCCTTATTGTTTCTTGTGTATTGTGTATAGAATTTATGGTTTTCATTGGTGCAAATCCAATCATCTCGATTTGAGATGAGAAGCAATTCTCCATTGGTAGCAAATGGTTATCCATTAAGCGGAGGAAATGGTATTTTAAGGATAGGATAAGAAGCAAAACAAAAAGGTTATGCTCACATTCTTGAAAGAACGGACTAACAGGGTCAGCTACCTAGCCAACTTTCATAATTAAATGCCGTCACTGTATGGATAGCTCTTATTGTGAAAAGACCTAATTACTGTATAATTGATGGGTAGAGCCAAAGAATGTTAACTATACAAGTTAACAATACCATTTTATTAAATGAGAGACGAGGCTCCGGCGCATAGAGAGGGCCTCACCGTTTAAGAAGTAACCATAGAAACGATGGAACCCACTATTTTTTTTAGTATTCGGTAAAATTTTTTATTTCCAGGTAAACTAAATGTCTGGCCTGGAAAGAATAAAAAATAATGGTTGGGAAGGTCATAGTAGCAAAAGCCATTGGAATTTATATTTTATATATCGGAATAATTCGTTTTGTTATTAATCGACCGGGGGGACAAATAATGACTGAAAGAAGAGAATTCAATTAGTTATTCATTAAAGTTTAATTTGATTAAATGACCAGAGTTAAACGAGGGTATACAGCTCGGAGACGTCGAACAAAAATTCGTTTATTTGCATCAACCTTTAGAGGGGCTCATTCAAGACTTACGCGAACAATTACTCAACTTAAAATGAGAGCTTTGGTTTCTTCTCATCGAGATAGGGGCATACAAAAGAGAAATTTTCGTCGTTTGTGGATCACTCGGATAAATGCAGTAACTCGCGATATTAAAGTATTCTATAGTTATAGTAGATTAATGCACAATCTGTACAAGGGGCAATTGCTTCTTAATCGTAAAATACTTGCACAAATAGCTATATCAAATAAGAATTGTCTTTACATGATTTCAAAAAAAATCATCAACTAAAGGAAATTCTAATTATGAAGTAATATACAGGAATGATTGAACAAGAATTCCCCGGAGAATGAACTCCGGGAAGTATAGAATAAACTAAATTGAGATAAAATTAAGATAAGTAGTAGGAATGAACGAACATGCTTCAATAAAAAAAAATTGCTTATCCCCCCTTTTCTGCATTTTGGGCCTTTTCGAGCAAAACATCCAATCCATTTGAGCTTGAATTCCGATTGGAGTTTTGAGGCAATCGAGGAATATGCCTATTTTTTTCTGACTCTAGGACCCACAGTTCTAGGAATCGATTCGGCTCTCTCAAATTGTTTCTCATTATTAAGAAAAGGTAACGAAGATAAAATACGAGCTTGTTTTATAGCAATAGTAATTAATCGTTGTTGTTTCAAGGTCAATCTATTTACTCGTCTAGATAATATTTTTCCTTGTTCACTAATAAATCGACTAATTAAACTCATGTTTCTATAATCAATTCGATCCCCCGATACAATTGGGGGCAAACGCCGACGAAAGGAGAGCTTGGATTTACGAAAAGGTTGCTTAGATTTATCCATGGTTTAGTCCTTATTTCTAAAATTTATTTCTTTATTAATTTAAGATCTGACCGAAATAGGGTTTTATTTGTATAATTTATAATTTTGATTTCTAATTTGTATTATTTTGTATTATTATTATCATTGATATATACATGTATATATGTTCTTCCTCTTTCTGCTCTTTGGGTTGGAAAAGATTGCACACATGTTCTGTTCGATCTATTTCTTTATTTCCCCATGAATCGTATGCCTCTGACAATAACGACAAAATTTTCTCAATTCTAATCGACTGGGTGTATTGTGTCGATTCTTTTGAGTAATATATCTAGAAATACCCGGCGATTCTTTATTGACACCATTTCGGGCACAACAACTAGTACATTCCAAAATAACTCTGACCCTTACATCTTTACTCTTGGCCATGAACCCCCTTTGGATCGACTTAACTTAACTTTTCTATTTTCGATCCGAAAAAAGAACAAAAAAATTAATAGAAGTTACTAACTATAAATTCAATTTCTAAAGATTTGATTCTAATTAATTTCTAATTAATATTAATTAGAGTAATAATAAAAAAAAAAAAAATGAAATAGATTTAAGATAAATAAATTTATTTCATTTTTTTATTTTTATTATTATTTTATTTAATTATATATTTTATCTATTCTAATTCTATTTATATATAATTATACTATATATTAAATTATTAAATTATAAAATATTAATTATAATATTTTATATATTCTATTTTTTATAGATTAATAGATTAATATTATTAAATAATGTAAGTAATACAATTTTTATAACTATCAATTTTTTCTATCCTAATACCACTATGTTTATTTATGTATTTTCTTTAATTGTACTATGATTTCGATTTCGTGGAGCCTCCCCTAGACTAGACCCGCATTTCTATTTCTAAATCTAATTTTATTAGATCGACTTTTTGCTTAGGTTTAATACAGTTTTTCTTTCTCTTTCCTTCCTATCCTAAAGAACTGAAAAAGGGGACAAAATGCATTTTTTTTTTCGCATATCCATAACTAGAATTAAAAAAAAGGAAATGACAAAGCGTCTGGGAATAAACGATTAATCTCTATCAATAGACCCGCTAAAGACCCAAACCATAGAGTAGTTAGCACAGGTGCCGTGGAGAGATATGTTTTTATATCTCGCATTGAAAATCCTCCTTTTTATTATTTAATGTAAAACTATAGATATAGATTATATATATGGGCGTCTTAGTTCAAGATCATTTGTATTTATTTTTATTTTTTATGCAGAATTCGTAACTAAAATGCATATGTACAAGGGTTCTTGTCCCTAAAAAAAATATATATATAAAGTCTAAAAAAAGAAGAAAAAATGGTAAGAAAATTGTATATGTATATAAATGGAGAAGAAAATAAAAATGTGGAAAACAAGACAAGGATTTTGTACAATGACATTGTAAAACCATTTTGAAAAGGGATGTAGCGCAGCTTGGTAGCGCGTTTGTTTTGGGTACAAAATGTCACGGGTTCAAATCCTGTCATCCCTACCTATTACTTCTCCTAATGAGCAGTAACGGGAGATTACTCGAGATCTATTATAAATTTTAAATTAGACATAATCTTTCATTTTTGCATACTATACTAGGTGTTTATAAGATATTTTTGGGTATACAAAAATTCTTTACGGTCATATCCCCTCCCCTCCCCTGTCATAAGAAAGCGCTCTTAGTTCAGTTCGGTAGAACGCGGGTCTCCAAAACCCGATGTCGTAGGTTCAAATCCTACAGAGCGTGAT